TAATTAAGAATATTTAAGAATAAGATATTTCATTTTTTTATTTAAAAATGAAATAAATATTGTTATAGCTAGAACTCATAATTGAAATTGAATAGAATAAATTCTATTAATATTATAAGAATATATTTCCATTTTTATAAAGATTTATAAAGAAATGTATATTAAAAAGATTATAAGAATAAAAACCGAATATCTAATATAATTCGATCTAAAATTCTATATAAATCTAAAATTAGAATCGCATTAAAAATTTAAATTTTTTGATAAAATAAAAAAGTATAAATGTATTATTCTAATTGTTAGAATTGGAATGTAATAAATATAAATTATCGATCGGTATAGTAATCTTTATCTTATATATATACTCGAAGATAATATAATTTACTGTAATATAGATTTGAAATTTATATTCTATATTTTTTATGATTTATGATATAGTTAATAGCTAAGATATAGTTTATGGAATTATTATGCATGTAAAGTTTTTCTTATGTGAGCCCGCTTAGCTCAGAGGTTAGAGCATCGCATTTGTAATGCGATGGTCATCGGTTCGACTCCGATAGCCGGCTTTTCTATATTTGTTCTATTTTTTTATATGATTGAGAATGTTTCTTTGAAATTAAAGAATAAAGACACCTTTCCTTTTTCAAAAGGTCGACGATTTCTTATCTCATAGAAACTTTCAACTACAAAAAAAAGGTTAATGAAAAAGTGAAATCTTGGTAGAACAACTCAATTCAGGAAAGGGTCTTTTTTCTTATTTTTTTTTTTTTATGTGTTGGTATATTTTGTATATTATCTATTTTCGATTCTTTATTTTAGATTTTTTTTATACTTAAATTACTTATATATTACTTTGCACTTTAATTTTCATTATATTATTCTTTAATTTAAGTATAAAATTTTATTTCATAATTCAAAAAGAAATATTAACTAAACTAACAAGAAATATATACAAGAATTTATACATATACAAGAATTCAATTAATAATTAATATACTAAATACAATTCCAAATAATTTTAAAAATGGAAATAATAAACTAAAAAATGAAATTTTATTTCAAATAAAATAATAATGAATATTAATACAAAAACAAGGAGGAACTTCGGATACGTACATCTTTCATTTCACTATTCCTTCTAGTGCCATCATTCGTTCTAGTACAATTAATAGAATACTTCAGGGTACTTCGTTTCATTTCTCATTTAGTTCAGTTTTAATTTCTTAAATAAAATGAAATATCAATAAATAAGGAGTCTTTATGTCGCGTTACCGAGGGCCTCGTTTCAAAAAAATACGACGTCTGGGGGTTTTACCAGGACTAACTAATAAAAAGCCTAGAGATCTTAAAAATCCAGCGCGTTCCGGGAAAAGATCTCAATATCGTATTCGTCTAGAAGAAAAACAAAAATTACGTTTTCATTATGGTATTACAGAACGACAATTACTTAAATACTTTCGTATCGCTAGAAAAGCCAAAGGGTCAACAGGTCAGGTTTTACTCCAATTACTTGAAATGCGTTTGGACAACATCCTTTTTCGGTTGGGTATGGCTCCGACTATTCCTGGAGCCCGTCAATTAGTTAATCATAGACATATTTTAGTTAATGGTCGTATAGTAGATATACCAAGTTATCGTTGCAAACCCAACGATATTGTTATGGCGAGGGATAAGCAAAAATCCAAAGCTCTCGTTCAAAATTATCTAGATTCATCCCACAGCGAGGAATTGCCAAAACATTTGATTCTTCACCCATTCCCATATAAAGGAGTAGTCAATCAAATAATAGATAATAAGTGGGTCGGTTTGAAAATAAATGAATTACTAGTCGTAGAATATTATTCACGTCAGACTTAAGCCTACCTTAAAGAAAAAGGTTTAGAAAAGGTTTCGGAAAAATTAGCCAGCCCTCTTTCGCCAAACTAAATTGATTTAAGATTAAGGTAAGGGGTTTGATACGGATTTTTCCCATTCATGTATCATAGATCGACAGAGACGTTTTTTTTCTTGTCGACCTTATTCCATTATTTTACATATCGCAGCAATTAAATTAGAAATAGAAAATCTATATATATCTAGAATATATATATATATATATGAAGATATATAAATATAGAAAGAAGGATCTACCTCATTGGTTGATTTGTTACGGTCAGCGATGTTGGTAAGTTGGGTGAAGGTACGGAAAGAGAGGGATTCGAACCCTCGGTAAACAAAAGTCTACATAGCAGTTCCAATGCTACGCCTTGAACCACTCGGCCACCTCTCCTACACAACAATTATGACCCAGGAACAGAATGAATAGCGAGTTAGTCATATTTTTGTTTGGATTGGCTAGGTAAGGTATAACTAACCAATTTTAACAAAAAAAATATCCAATTTTTTATAAATATTTTTACTTCAATTCCAAATTCAAGGCTCGGGGATTCAAATAAAAAAGTTTTTTATTGTGAAAGGAGAAAGTAAAAAGTTATATTTTTCATATTTGCGAAGATGATGTTCCCGCCCTTTTCTGATATGATATTTATACGAGATTAAATCAATAAATTGGAAGGAATCAACGGATTGGTGGGTTTTTGTTTTTTAGACTATGATTAATGGATACCTTTCGATCATGATTCCCTTTAAACGACGATTCTATAAAAATTAGAAAATGCCTTTCTTTTAAATGAAAGTTTTCACCCAAAAATCGATTATTTCATAGATCTCTTACAAATTCATGACTTATCCTGGGACTATGTTGGTTGTTATAGTGTCTACTCACTATGCGCATAACACAAACAAAATAGACGGTTATTCTATTTACATCATAGAATAATTATTCGATTCTTTTTCCCTCCCTCTTTGGATTATAATTCAATCTAAAGTCTTTCCCCCGAATCTATAGGAAAAATTCCTTGATTTTTCAGCTTCGCTGAAATAGGAACTAGTTCGCCCATTGGTATACTATATTTGGATTGGATGAATTCGAACCGTATTCAAATATTTTTTCTTTATTCCTGCAAAACAAAAAGGATCAATTTGAGTCTTTGAATATGAGTATGTAGTAGAGGGTTCGTATCTTTACATTTTATTTGATATAAATAGGGAATTTCGTGTTTTTTTTTAATGAATCTTTTTTATGCTATTTCGTATTGTACAATTACTTTCTTTGTAGGAGCATTTTCCCCGAGGGAGAATGAAAAGAATTTTAGAAGGAATTGGTACCTATGTCTAGATCACGGATAAATGGAAATTTTATTGATAAGACCTTTTCAGTTGTGGCCAATATTTTATTACGAATAATTCCAACAACTTCAGGCGAAAAGGAGGCATTTACCTATTACAGAGATGGTGTGATTTGATTCCTTTTTTTCCCCGGTCTTATGAGAAAGACAATAAATTCGGGATAGAAAGAAAAAAAATTATAATTTTGATAGATTATTGAAATAAATCTACGCTTGTTGAAGGTGAAGTTTAGAAATAGAACAATTCCTTCTGTCGTGTATCCCCGATTAATGCAGCCTCATATGCTTCCATTATCCATTTTAGTATTGAGCGAAAGGTTACACCTATTGGTTCTGGATTACAGGTCAATCCCACTCTACTAGTCCTAATAGGCAGCATAGGGGAAAAGCACTACACTTAGAAATCAACAAGACGAAAGCTTTGTTAAAAATTACTTACCCCCTTTCTTATCTGGATTGGGACTGAAAATAATGGTTGGGACAACAAATATCCATCTCGTTCGTCCCTTGGATACCCATATAACCATCAAAGACTGTTGAAGTGACTAATTCCTGGAAATTAGGGGGCGTTGAGGACAAAGAAATTGTTGGAGTTACCATTTCTATCTAGTACCAACACGTTTGATGTTAACAAAAGCTCCCGCGCAGGAAGGTTGGCTAGAAATTTCGTGCAAAAACACTAGCCCCGCCCAATTCATAATGAGAATAATCGATACATGGAATCAAAAACGATTGAAATATTCTCATTATGCATATAAAGGAGGAGCCGTATGAGATGAAACTCTCACGTACGGTTCTGGAACGGAGATTCTTTTAATCGAATGACGACCGTAACGGATGTCGGCTCAATCCGAAGGAAATTATGCAGAAGCTTTACAGAATTATTATGAAGCGATGCGACTAGAAATTGATCCCTACGATCGAAGTTATATACTCTATAACATAGGCCTTATTCACACGAGTAATGGGGATCATACGAAAGCTTTAGAATATTATTTTAGAGCACTGGAACGAAACCCATTCTTACCACAAGCGTTTAATAATATGGCCGTGATCTGTCATTACGTGCGACTATCTCCACTATAGAAAGAAAGATAAAAGGAAAGAAAGACCAAAAAAATCTTCTAGTAAAAAAAAAGAAAAAAGGCTCTCTACATATGCATCGTCAAAAACAACGATTTTTATGAGCTGTAGCAAGGAACGAAACTTCATATGAGTCGAAAATATGAAGAAATAAGATATGCCTAGATACTTTATTCTATGGATAAAAAAAGAGAATTGATAGAGAAGAAGCACCGTAAAGATCAATTAACGAGGTTTGGGCCAATACATTAAGAACTGCTTCCCTATGCCATACATAATAGAAGATAGATAAAAGTTAGTAATCTGCTTATGTAATAGAGGCGATCCACTAAGGTATTGAGCAGCGGTGTAGGATCAGATCCCAAAGATAGTAAGCTTTTCTTTCTTATGCCGGAAAGAAAGCCTTTTTCAAGGATTCTATATAAATTTGGATATGAAACCGAGATAGTTACCTTGCAGAAAATGTTAACGAAAGGAGGAAATGTCCATCCTTTATTCGTCTGAAGGTGGGATAAAAGATAAAACAAATTCGAAATAAAAATTCAAGTTTGAAACTCATGCGATTAACTTCTTTTGGTTAACCCGAAACCGAAAAGCGAGATAGATCTATGCGAAATCTAATTCGTTCGATAGGTAAAACGGATACCAAAAGAATTGACTGTTGAGCCGTATGAGTTAGGAAACTCT